GTTTTCCTTTTCTTTGAGACAAGGATTCCTTGTGTAATTTCATCCATTTCTTAGTTTTTTTGGAATCGTTGAATTCATTACTCTATGTAGTCTAGCAGTTCGACTCTATTTGGAAAAACCCGCTTGCTTATTGCAATTCAGAATTGAATTGATTCTATCGTTGATGTATTTCCAATTCAATCCGAATCAATATATTCCAAAGTTTTTCTCTCCCTCACCCCCCCCCTTCCTTTTTTAGAGTATTCAAAATCATACTATAACGCTTGATATTCATTCTTTTTTCTAATCAGAATTAGGAATTTCATTTGCTATGACTCTATGTTCTCCTTAGTGAAATATTAATCATCAAATTATTAACAAATAACAAAAGAATAATATATATATATATGAAAAAATGTCTATAATGATCGAATGAAAATGCCAAGAAATTCGTATTTTCTCTTTATTATATTATATCTTTCATTTTCATATATATTATTCTTTTCTATGTATTAGATTATTCGTCCGAGCCATATCAAATTTAAAATATCTGAAATCAAATTCAATATAGGCATTGGAAAAATTTGGATTCTATTAGAAAAATCCATTTGCGAATTAGAGAAATAAAAAGAAAGTTCAATAAATTCTATAATTTTATTTTAAGGATATCCTCTAGTTAAACATAGCAAGCTAACTTTATCTTTATGATATGAAGTTCTAGTATTTTTTTTCTAAGTAAAACTTCCAATTTGGAGCTAGTTAATAGCTAAGATTAATAACTAAGATCTGACATTTTAGGGATTTCCTATACTATACCTATTTCTATTTGTTACACTATTTCTGCTATGTAAGCCCACTTAGCTCAGAGGTTAGAGCATCGCATTTGTAATGCGAGGGTCATCGGTTCAAATCCGATAGTCGGCTTTTTTTTTCTCTATCGATGTTCCACGAACAAAAATATCTCTTTTTCCCCGAATTAAATAATTAAATGGAGAATCCGGGATCTATTATATCTATTATGTTGTTCTACCTTACAATTTCGCTAGATACAAAACAATAAAATAAATAATATATATACAAAAAATCCAGATGTTGATGAAATTCCATTTTTTGTGGTACTTTAGTATTTAGTAGATTTTACTCTGTTTATCTTTTAGTTTAATTCAGTTTTAATTTCGATGTATTCCGTAATGTAAATACAATGAAATTAATTGTGTAAAATGAAATTTCAATAAAATAAAAAAGGAGTTTTCATGTCCCGTTATCGAGGACCTCGTTTAAAAAAAATACGCCGCCTAGGAGCTTTACCAGGACTCACTAGAAAAACACCTAAATCCAGAAGTAATCTGAAAAAGAAATTCCATTCTGGGAAAAAGGAGCAATATCGTATTCGTCTTCAAGAAAAACAGAAATTGCGTTTTCATTATGGTCTGACAGAACGACAATTACTTAGATATGTACAGATCGCTGGAAAAGCAAAAAGGTCAACAGGTCAGGTTTTATTACAACTACTTGAGATGCGTTTGGATAATATCCTTTTTCGATTGGGTATGGCTTCAACTATTCCGGGGGCCCGCCAATTAGTCAACCATAGACATATTTTAGTTAATGGTCGTATAGTCAATATACCAAGTTTTCGTTGCAAACCCCGAGATATTATTACTACAAAGGATAACCAAAGATCAAAAGGTTTGGTTCAAAACTCTATTGCTTCATCCGACCCAGGGAAATTGCCAAAGCATTTGACGATTGACACATTGGAATATAAAGGACTAGTAAATAAAATCCTAGATAGGAAGTGGGTCGGTCTCAAAATAAATGAGTTGTTAGTTGTAGAATATTACTCTCGTCAGACTTGAACTTAACGAAAAAAGGAAAGGTTCATAGAATTTTCTTCCCCTTCCCCTTTCCCCGAACTAAATCGACCTAAGGCCCTTAATTCGTATTTTCCCATTCAACTAGCAGAAATGGATTAACCCTAGGATCTTTTTTCTTTTTTGTTCTTTCTCTATATGTATTTTACATACCACACCACAGTAATTTGGTATAGAGAATTTCTATTAAATAAGGGCATTATTGCTGGAATAAATTGTTATTTGATTTGATACATTGTGATCGTTAACCTTGATGAATTAAGAGAAACGGAAAGAGAGGGATTCGAACCCTCGGTAAACAAAAGTCTACATAGCAGTTCCAATGCTACGCCTTGAACCGCTCGGCCATCTCTCCTACATAATTATTATGGAAAATAAACTGAGTGAATAGCGAGTTTTCCTATTCCTGCAGTACGGGTACAACCGCAACCGCTTGGGAGTTTCTTAGTTCTATTGGAAAACAAACTGCCTTTTCATCTAAGTGGAAGGATCTGGGATTTTTTTACTAGGAATTCTGCTCTCTAGAAAAGTTTTAGTTTGGGTTTTCCAAAAACCAAAGAAAAAGAGAATGGAAGAATTCTTATTATTATATAATAAAATAAAGAAACCCTAGAATTCTTTTTGCTTAAGGTACGCGACGCCATACAATTGAAATCTAAAATAGGATATGAGACAATTAATGAGTTTGAAAACACGAAATAGCCGATAAGAAAGGTTGTTGTTGAGAAATAGGGAAGTGGAATGAAATCCAGTGTTAATCAAATATTTCATATCTCTTCTTATCCAAACGAAAAGAAAAGAAGACAATTTGAGCTGAGTGGAAAATCCATACCTTTTTTATCCAGTTAGAACATATGGATTTAGAGCATAGGGGTCGATCAATTTATATGAATCGAATGTGTTTGTTTTTATGTTATTTTGTGAAGGAATGAAAACAATTCTATATAGAATGGTTTGGGAATTATGCCTAGATCCCGTGTAAATGGAAATTTCATTGATAAGACCTTCTCAATTGTAGCCAATATTTTATTGCGAATAATTCCGACAACCTCAGGGGAAAAAAGGGCATTTACTTATTATAGAGATGGTGCGATTTGACTTTTTTTTCTTTTTTTTAGCCCTACCTACACCTCAGTCTTATGAGAAAGATAGGGGGTTCGTACAGAGAGAACAAAATTAGTAAAAGAAACTCACGCTTGGGGAAGGTGAGGTGAACTAACAATTCCTTTTGTCGTGTATCCTCGATTAATGCGGCCTCAGATACTTCAATTGTAGATTTGAGTATTGAGCGAAAGGTTACACCTACGGGATAGGTTATGGATTAGGGGCCCATCCTACTCTACTAGTACCAATAGGCAGCATAGGGGAGAAAAGCACTACACCCAGAGATAGGAATCAACAAGAGAAAAACTTTGTTAGAAATTAGCTCTTTCCTGATCGGTATCAGGGCTGGGAAGAATGGTTGGGATAACAAACAACCATCAGGTTTGTACTTTGGATACCCTTATAACCATCAAAGATCGTTGAAGTGGCTAATTCCTCTAAATAGGAGGCGTTGAGAACAAAGAAATTCTTGGAGCTATCATTTTCCTCTAGCATTAATAGAATTCATTGGTGTTAAGAAAAATCTCTTGCAGGAAGGTTGGCTAGAGATTTCTTGGAAAAATACCAGCCCCTTTCGGTCCATAATGAGACAGGACTAATTCTATTTTGATTCTATAGATTATTTTGCTTAGTACTATGTACAGAAGGGAGGAGCCGTATGAGATGAAAACCTCATGTACGGTTTTGGAACGGAGATTTTTTGAGTAGAATGAACGACCGTAACGAATGTTGGCTCAATCCGAAGGAAATTATGCGGAAGCTTTGCAGAATTATTATGAAGCTACGCGACTAGAAATTGATCCCTATGATCGAAGTTATATACTCTATAACATAGGCCTTATACACACAAGCAACGGAGAGCATACAAAGGCTTTGGAATATTATTTCCGGGCACTAGAACGAAACCCCTTCTTACCGCAAGCTTTTAATAATATGGCCGTGATCTGTCATTACGTGCGACTATCTCCACTATAGAAAGAAAAAAAAGAAAGGATCAAATTTTCTAGTAAAGTAAATACTAGAAAAAGGGCTTTCTACATAGGGATCGTCAAAACAACGATTTTGCCCTATCAGCTGTAGGAAGGAAGGACACTTCACGAGAATCAAAATAGGAAGAAAAGTATGGCCTATACTACTACTCTATGGATAAAGAAAGGTCTCAAATTGATAGAAAAAGCGCCGTAAAGATCAATTAGTGAGCGACTGGGTCGATACAACTAAAAAAAAAACTGCTTACTTATCCCATGATATGGGGTAAAATTTAGGAATCTGCTTATGTAATAGAGCCGATCCACTAAGAGATTAAGCAGCGGTGTAGTATCAGATCCCAAAGATAGTAAGTTCTTTTTTCTTTCTTATGGGAAAAAGTCTTTTTCAAGGATTCTATAGAGATTTCATATATGAAACCGGGATAGTTACCTTTCAGAAAATTCGAATGAAAGCTATAGATCTATCTATGGTTCATTCTTCTGAAGGTGGGAGAAAAGATCAAACTGATTATTGAGCAAAATTAGGGTTTGAAACTTAGGTAATTAACTTCTTCTGCTTAACCCAAGAAGAAATTGGATCGATTTTTAAGAAATCAAATTCAGTTAAGATAGGGAAAATTAAGATAGCAATTTCTGAGCCGTATGAGGTAGGAAACTCTCAAGTACGGTTCTAGGGGAAGGAACTGCCTATTCCGACCGAGGAGAACAGGCCATTCTACAGGGTGATTCGGAAATTGCGGAAGCTTGGTTTGATCAAGCTGCTGAGTATTGGAAACAAGCTATAGCGCTTACTCCGGGAAATTATATTGAAGCACAGAACTGGTTGAAGATTACGAAGCGCTTTGAATTTGAATAAGACCACACTCTTTTTTCATAAAATGGGTGGGTTGGTTGGTGATCCATTAATCAAATAAATTAGGTCGGAAGATCGAATCAAGAATTTCATTATATCCCTTTCTTCTACCTTCTATTTTATATGATATTTCATAAGGATAAACAATAGGGATAGGGTCTAGAATAGAAGTAATAAAGCGAATAAAAGGAGGCAATATAAATATTGCTAATATATCAGGACCATCTTATTAATAATTCTAATGAGTTATCTTGGAATTTGGAAGCGAATAAAAAACCTATATTATGCTCAAGGAAAGTAGATGTAGATAGGAGCTTATACCCTAAAAAAAATACACCAGTTTCTTAAATAAAAAAGATTTTTTTTGTTACGTCGGAAAAAAATTTCAATAAAAACGATGTCCGCTAGGCACCTAATCTTTATGTCATACTAAACCCGAACACTTGCCTCGGACTGACTTCAATATATAATTGCGCCAGTGAATAACTAAAAAAAAATAGACGGTAGATAGTAAAGAAAAGAACTAATCATAATATCTATCTTTCAAAGATTCACTAAAAAGACAGCCGGCGGGTCTCTTTGTATGTCTTGTCCGGAAAGAGGAGGGCTTAATGATTATTCGTTCGCCGGAACCAGAAGTAAAAATTGTTGTGGATAGGGATCCTGTAAAAACCTCTTTTGAGGAATGGGCCAGACCCGGTCATTTCTCAAAAACAATAGCTAAGGGCCCTGATACTACCACATGGATCTGGAACCTACATGCCGATGCTCATGATTTCGATAGTCATACCGGTGATTTGGAGGAGATATCCCGAAAAGTCTTTAGTGCTCATTTTGGTCAACTCTCCATTATCTTTCTTTGGTTGAGTGGCATGTACTTCCATGGTGCCCGTTTTTCCAATTATGAAGCATGGCTAAGCGATCCTACTCACATTGGACCCAGTGCTCAGGTAGTTTGGCCAATAGTAGGGCAAGAAATATTGAATGGCGATGTAGGTGGGGGTTTCCGAGGAATCCAAATAACCTCTGGGTTTTTTCAGATTTGGCGAGCATCTGGAATAACTAGTGAATTACAACTCTATTGTACGGCAATTGGTGCATTGATTTTTGCATCGTTAATGCTTTTTGCTGGTTGGTTCCATTATCACAAAGCCGCTCCCAAATTGGCCTGGTTTCAAGATGTAGAATCCATGTTGAATCACCACTTAGCGGGGTTATTAGGACTTGGGTCTCTTTCTTGGGCGGGGCACCAAATCCATGTCTCTTTACCGATTAACCAATTTCTTGACGCTGGGGTGGATCCTAAAGAGATACCACTTCCTCATGAATTTATCTTGAATCGCGATCTTTTAGCTCAACTTTATCCTAGTTTTGCCGAAGGAGCAACCCCCTTTTTCACCTTGAATTGGTCCAAATACGCGGAATTTCTGACTTTTCGCGGAGGGCTAGATCCAGTAACCGGTGGTCTATGGCTGACCGATATTGCGCACCATCATTTAGCTATTGCTATTCTTTTCCTGATCGCGGGTCATATGTATAGGACCAACTGGGGTATTGGCCATGGACTTAAAGAAATTTTGGAGGCTCATAAGGGCCCATTTACAGGGCAAGGCCATAAGGGTCTCTATGAAATCTTAACAACGTCATGGCATGCCCAATTATCTCTTAACCTAGCTATGCTAGGCTCTACAACCATTGTTGTAGCTCATCATATGTACGCTATGCCCCCCTATCCATACCTAGCTACTGACTATGGTACACAACTTTCCTTGTTCACACACCACATGTGGATTGGCGGATTTCTAATAGTCGGTGCTGCTGCACATGCAGCCATTTTTATGGTAAGAGACTACGATCCAACTACTCGATACAACGATCTATTAGATCGCATCCTTAGACACCGCGATGCAATCATATCTCACCTTAACTGGGTATGTATATTTCTAGGATTTCACAGTTTTGGTTTGTACATTCATAATGATACCATGAGTGCTTTAGGCCGTCCCCAAGATATGTTTTCGGATACCGCCATACAATTACAACCTATTTTTGCTCAATGGGTACAAAATATCCATACTAACGCGCCTGGTGTAACAGCCCCTGGTGCAACAACAAGTACCAGCTTAACGTGGGGGGGTGGCGAGTTAGTAGCAGTAGGCGGCAAAGTAGCTTTGTTACCTATTCCATTAGGAACCGCAGATTTTTTAGTCCATCATATTCACGCATTTACCATCCATGTGACTGTATTAATACTTTTGAAAGGTGTTTTATTTGCTCGTAGTTCCCGTTTGATACCCGATAAAGCAAATCTTGGCTTTCGCTTCCCTTGCGATGGGCCTGGGCGAGGGGGAACATGTCAAGTATCCGCCTGGGATCATGTTTTCTTAGGTCTATTCTGGATGTACAATGCAATTTCGGTAGTCATTTTTCATTTCAGTTGGAAAATGCAGTCGGATGTTTGGGGTACTATAAGTGATCAAGGAATAGTAACTCATATCACAGGAGGAAACTTTGCACAGAGTTCCATTACGATTAATGGGTGGCTCCGAGATTTCTTGTGGGCACAGGCATCGCAAGTAATTCAGTCTTATGGTTCTTCATTATCTGCATATGGTCTTTTTTTCTTAGGTGCTCATTTTGTCTGGGCCTTCAGTTTAATGTTTTTATTCAGCGGCCGTGGTTATTGGCAAGAACTCATTGA